TCATTCGATAGGAATCCAAAGATAAAGAGAGAAACAAAGAATATTACTACTGTGTAAACGAAAAGTTTAAGAGTAAGCATTACACAATCTCCAAGATAAATTTTCGGAAAAAAAAGAGAATAGATCCTCCATTTTTACCACATATCCTATTTTGATACCAATAAATGAGTCCTTTCTAGAAATAGAATCTAGAAATAGAAAAGAATTTCCAGATTTGCATCTCAACAATTAAATATTGTTGGAGAGAACCCTAAAATAGGTTTTTAAATAGAAATTCAGGGGTAAAAAAATGAAGTAACTCGGATTTTTTGCGACTATCCAACCAAGAATTTCAATGTTTGAATCAAGAGTTCATACTGTAAAACGGATCTAATCTTATTCGACTTTTCTCTAATAAATCATGAATTTTCTAGGATTTTATTAAAGATCTTATCGAAAACTTACAGCAGCTTGCCAAACAAAGGCTAAGAGAAAAAAAAACAAAGGTATGACTGGCATAAAATCTACGATTGGGTTCAAAAAAGCATAGGCCTCGGGCAATTTGCCTAAGAAAAAACTACTCGAATAAAAGGCAGAATTAAGACAGATCAAACTAAAGATATTTAGCATAACAGACATTTTGTTCTTGCAGATAATTGCATTTTGATTGAATGAATTGTGGATATAAGGAAAAAGAAAGTCAGTAAGGTAGACAAAAAAATCCTTCTTTAAACCCACCCAATCAAAAACCTTCTCATTCTCAACGAGAAATAGAAGAAATCATATTTTCATACAATATCTTAATTGAATTATATGTAATGATCAATAAATTCAGTTTAGTTCTCTATCTACACTTAGCAAAAGCACAGGAATCTATTCTATAGATATTTTGAGATATTTTGACTGCAGTTGACAAACAACCAATACTAATAATATTAAATATAATAATATTATTAGTCTTGAATAGAAATGGGGCGTGGCCAAGTGGTAAGGCAACGGGTTTTGGTCCCGTTATTCGGAGGTTCGAATCCTTCCGTCCCAGAGCATATCCAATCTCAAAAATGTTTTGAACAAATGTCCAAATGTTAAATAGACAAATATATATATTTAATCTATTCCGTAACGTAAATAAGGGAGCCCCCCCTTTATTAATAAGGTATTTTTATTTAAGGTATTTTTATTTGGACCTAATGAAAAATAGAAAATCTATGTAACGGTTGAGACATAGGATAATTGAAAAAATTATTCGTTTTATAGAAAAAAAGAGATAGAGAAGAAAAGGGAATAAATTACAATATCTATGCACCAATTGAACCAATGACTATTCATGATTCCATAATTGAATCAATCCCATACCCTTTACTAAATTAACTAAATTAGAGGAATGTTATGGTGAAACTTCGTTTGAAACGGTGTGGTAGAAAGCAACGTACGACTTGAAAGACATGATCCGCTGTGGATTCTTACATCCACCACTTTATCTTTATATAGGAATAAAGGTGCTCTTGGCTCAACATCATTTGTTCTGTTCCACAGCAACCTCCCCTTTGTTGGGTTGTAATGTAAATAGTGCATGATGAAGCTCGAGTAAAAAAAAGTATTCATTTTCGGGGCAAGGATCTAGGGTTAATGCCAATCAATAAATTGAACAACTTCGTAAATATATCTTCGATATCAAAATCGAAAGAATCCACTTCGAGCAAGTTCCCAATTTTAAAGGACATTTTGTTGGAATAAATCAAACCTTTTCGATACAAAGTGTATCATTCGGAATCAGTCGTCCACAGGATTCTTTGATAAAAAGAAATCACAAAAAGGGGTATGTTGCTGCCATTTTGAAAGGATTAAAAAACACCGAAGTAATGTCTAAACCTAATGATTTAAAACAAAGATAAAGGATCCTAGAACAAGGAAACACCTTTTAAATTGTCTCAATAACGTAATCAGATTAAAGAATATAAATAGATTTGAAACGAGACAAACAAAAGGGGGTAAAGACTACTCAATAAATAAAGATTTTTCTTTGAACTATTTGATAGTTATCCAACTTGAGTTATGAGTACGAATGGATGGTTTTATTTTTTTAGAAGGAAGAAGAAAAAGGTTAATGGAATTAAATAAGAGTCTAATTTCTTTTAGGATTTTATGGAATCATTTGTCATTTATTAGAATTCCATACACAGACAAAACTTCAAACCAAATCATTTTATCTTGAGCCGTACGAGGAAAAAACTTCCTATACGTTTCTCAGGGGGGTATTGTTTATCTATATCTATCCCAATGACCCGTCTATCGAATCATTGCAATTGATGTTCGGTCCCGAAGAGAAGGAAAAGATCTTCAGAAAGTGGGTTTTTATGATCCGATAAAGAATGAAACAAATTTAAACGTTCCTGCCATTCTATACTTCCTTGAAAGGGGTGCTCAACCTACAGGAACTGTTCGGGATATTTTAAAGAAAAACGGGCTTTTTAAGGAGCTTCTCCCTAATCAAACGGAATTCGATTAAGGAAATACAAACAAATTGGGGGGGGATATATAAGTTAGCACCCCCCCCTTTTCCGCTCTGTCCGTATGGATTTATTTTATCATTACTTCTACCCAATCCTATGTTTTCGCATTTCTTTTTTCCTATAAAATAAAAAAAAAAACGTGGACATTCCCTTCAATTGGTCGGTTTCATTGGAACTTTATTAACAAAAAAGGAATCAAGTTTTCTTATTCCACTTAGATAGATTGAATCTATTATGCATTATGGATAAAAGAAATCCGATATTTTTTTCACTTCTTACCTTACTTATTATTGGTCTATACTTTTTATATCTGTGTAGGTTAGAATTAGATATATGGTGCCAGTCTAACACAAGTGCAAATTGAATATTATTCAAATATTCAATTTGAAAAAAAAATGAGAAAAATTCGATTTTGAGTTTTTCCATTGTATTCTTTTTTTGTCAACATTTATATTGACAACAGTGTATCGAACAAATATAATTCTTCGTGATAAATGAAGTGGATCTTTTTCTTTCTGGCCCGTAGGTTTCGGTTTTACTTTTATTTCAATTTTACTTTCATTTGAAGTGGCGGGTCCTTTTCAATTTGAAAAAGTATATAATAAAAAAATAAAAAAGAGGGGCCTATCTATTTTTCATTTATCTATATTATTTTTATTCTGATTGTATCTTTTTACTTTGGGGTTGCTAACTCAACGGTAGAGTACTCGGCTTTTAAGTGCGGCTAAGATCTTTTACACATTTGGATGAAGGGAAGGATTCGTCCATACCATCGGTAAAGTTTGTAAGACCACGACTGATCCTGAAAGGGAATGAATGGAAAAAAGAGCAGGTCGGAGCAACGGATAGTTCTGAGAATATTTGATTTTGATCGGGCTAAAACCTTGTTGGAATTCTTGGAAGGAACAAAATGAAGTTGGGTCGAATTAATAAATGGATAGGGCTCTAGGGCTTCAATTTCAATTCATTATAATAGGGAATAGGAAAAGAAAAAGTAACGGGCTTTTGTTCTTGATTTGAATAATCCCCCATCTAATTAGATGTTAAAAATATATTAGTACCTGATGCGATAAAGGCTTTCCCCCCATGAGTGAGTAGATTCTCGATTTTTTTAATTTAATGAATCCTAATTATTGCCATTCCCTAATATAGAATGGAGATGTGTGTGTATAAGAAGCAGTATGTTGATAAATAAAGTTTTTTCCAAAATCAAAAGAGCGATTAGGTTGAAAAAAAAATAAAGGATTTAAAACCATCTTGTTTTGTTATCCTATAACATAGTCTAATGAACATAGACTAATGAAATAGAAAAAGGAGAGGATAGAGAATCTGTTGGTAAGTTTATCTGTCTCCGAGGTATCTATATTTAGATAATACCTTGTTTTGACTGTATCGTACTATGTATCATTTCATAACCCTCCTAATCTTCTACTTTTGGTTCAAATAGAATTGAAAATGGAGGAACTTCAAAGATATTTACATCTAGATAGATTTCAACAACCCGATTTTCAATATCCACTTATACTTCAAGAGTATATTTATGCACTTGCTCACGATCATGATTTAAATCAATCTATTTTTTTAGAAAATTTAGGTTATGGTTATGCCAAGAAATATAGTTTACTAATTGTGAAACGTTTAATTACTCGAATGTATCAACAGAATCCTTTTTTTTTTCTGTTAATGATTCTAACCAAAATCAAATTTTGGGGCGCAACAAAAATTTGTATTATCAAAAAATATCTGAGGGATTTTCATTTATTGTCGAAATGCCTTTTTCTCTACGACAAATATCTTCTCAAGAACGGAAAAATACATTCCAATCTCAAAATTTACGATCAATTCTTTCCATATTTCCTTTTTTTGAGGACAATCTTTCACATTAAAATTGTGTGTTTGATATACAAATACCCCATCCTGTCCATCCGGAAATCTTGTTTCAAACTCTTCGTTTTTGGGAAAAAGACGCCTCTTCTTTGCATTTTTCACGATTCTTTCTACACGACTATTGGAATACTTTTATTGCCCAAAAGAAAACTAGCTCTTCTTTTTCAAAAAGAAATCAAAGATTCTTCTTCTTCTTATATAATTCTCATGTATATGAATACGAATCCATTTTTTTCTTTCTCCGCAAACAATCTTCTCATTTACGATCAACATCTTCTGGAATCTTTCTTGAACGAAAAAATTTCTATGGAAAAAAAGAGCGTCTTGAAGAAGTCTTCGTTAAAGATTTTCAAAGTAACCTGTGGTTGTTCAAGGATCCGTTCATGCATTATGTTAGGTATCAAGGAAAATACCTTTTGGCTTCAAAAGAAACTTCTTTTTAAAAAAAGAAATGGAAATATTACATTGTTCATTTTTGGCAATGTTATTTTTACCTGTGGTCGCGCCCAGGAAGAATCTATAAAAACCAATTATCCGACCATTCCCTTGACTTTAAAGGCTATCTTTCAAGTGTACGACAAAACCCTTCAATGGTACGGAGTCAAATCCAAGAAAATGCAT